TTCACATGGATATAGTAAATCTCGCTTGGGCTGCTTTAATGGTAGTCTTTACGTTTTCCCTTTCACTAGTAGTATGGGGAAGGAGTGGACTCTAGAAGTACTACTAATTGAGTTTAGGAACTAAACAGTATCACTTTTTTTTATAGATCGTTCGGCAAAGTTTTTTTTATTTAAAATTTCACTATTTCAATTTAAAATTTTATTTTTAAATTGAAATAGAAATGAAAAATATCTTCATTTCGAAATTCTCTTGGATTTTAGTTGAGTAATGTATTCTATGAATAATAAATATATATGAAGAATACTCTTTCAATCAAAGAAATATTTCAATTATTTCCGTGTTCGTATTTTGAAAGTAAAAAAAGTAAAAGGAATACAAATGGTAGGAAATTTATTCCAACTGAATTCTTCATAAATTTTCTATTTCGATGAACTGACTCTTACCAAAGTTAGATATGGACCATGAGGAAGAACGGAACTTTTTTTTATTTTGTTTACCTCTTTACTGTTCAAAGATCAAAGAGAAAACAATTCGGTTATTCCATTACGTGGATACACATTGGGAAACAACATAGTAGTTGTCCAACGAGATACTGCACATCCTAAAATATTGTCTTGGGCGAGTCACATATTGCGCCGCTTGTTTTAGTTTTACTATTTTAGAAATTTTATTTATGTTTTGCTTGTTTTATTGAACCCATTTCATATCATGGTTCAAACGTTAAAAGTCGACGGGTTTTACTAATCCTTTTCGAAATCCGAAGAAGTTCCCATGGATCATTTGTCAACTCCTCAATCAATGACTTCTTCGATAGGTATAATAAAATAATCTTTTAGTTAGCATTCCGACGAAGAAGTCATTGATTCTTTCGATCGGGATTCATATTGAAAATAATCAGAAATCTAGGAATTCTAATCGTAAAAGTCGCTTTCGATTATTTCAAATTAATTTAATTGAAATCAACACAAATTAAATACAAATAGATAAAGCAAAGAAATAGAATTGGGATACTATATAATATACATTATCACTATATATATTATATATACGTAATTAAATCGATTTCTAGATATATAGAAAAGGAATATGATGATACTATTGTAGATTGATCTATATTAATCTATATTAAATTAACCCGCATTACAATACAACTTTATACACTACAATAACAATACTAGATAGTATGGTAGAAAGAAATATCTGAATCTTTCTACCATACTATCGTATCTCATAGAATACGACTGATTCTAGTCTGCCCATTTCATTTAAGACGCGAAATTTTTATCCTTTTCTTCTCTGCAATTATTGATAAGAAATAAAAAATCAAGTTTAATTCAAATTAATCACCTTGGCTGACTGTTTTTACGTATATTATAAGTAAAAAAGCAGTAGGAACTAGAATAAACAGTGCAGTAGCAATAAATGCGAGAATATTTACTTCCATAATCTCATTGTTTAATTTTTCTTTAATTCGCAATAACTCGGGAGTTAATCCCATAGAGATAATAAATCTTTCGCCTGTAAATTCAATGGGATGCATTACATCTCGATGATATCGAATCGGATCAATATCATGAATAACAATATCGGAGCTATCAAATCGATTCATCGTCAAGAATTGAATAGTATAACATAGGACGATCTTTTATCCATACTGAACTCAAAATTTGATTCCCGATACAATCAATAATTCCTTTATTTATTTATCATTCTTTTCCATTCTTTCTTTTCTATAACCTACCGCCCTCTTTGTACAATCATCTGATGAAGTATCATCTAACCGCCTTTCCACTTACCATTGGTTCTAAACAAACCCCAACAAACAATAGAAGCTCAATGAAAAAAAAGGAAGGAGCTAAGTTATAACCTCCTTTTTTTAATGATCCAATCTTCTTGGAAAACAAAAGAAGTATGATAAAGACGAGTACAAATTCCGGTATAAAAAAATCGAATATTCCATCAAATTAACTATTTTTTTATATATTTATATATAAATTTTAAAAGTTTGTTCTTTCAAGGAAAAACCCTTATAAAATAAAAAAAAAATTCATTACCTCGCTAATAAAAAAGTGATCCTTGTTTGATCTTTATTTTTTAAATATCCTCTTTCATTGGATTAGTAATGGGACGCATATATCAAAAGCTCAATGCGAAATTTGAATGAGATAGATTATTTCAAATTAGTAAAATTTGAAATTGAGGTTACACAAAATAGGGCCCGAAAAGGATATACTTTTTTTTTTAATCTTAAAAAAAAGTATTCTATACTATTCTATACACAGTAACTATGTTCAATTTATTTTATATTGTACAAATTCCATTTATGTATGTACTCCCGGGAAACATACAATACTCTACTCTATTTCATATTTCACAGATCGGGAGTAATTGAAAAAGCCAGACCCAGTACAGTACGGTATCCCGTGGAATCCTGAATCTGATGCTAATAATATAATAATTGTACTAATCCACATATGCCTCTCTCCCATCAATCGAATC